ACGCAAATGGACGCGTCGCGAGTTCCATACAGATTACTTCTAAATACAATTTCTTTCAAATTCATTAAAATTTCATGTACGGATTCTTCAATACCTACTATGGTAGAATATTCGTGTGGTATCTTCTCAGATTTTGCACGTGTGATACATGTTCCTTCTATTTCTCCAAGCAAAGCCCTTCGCATCGCGATGCCTATTGTATCGGCTTGACCTTTCATAAGCGGAGACAGAATAAAACGGCCATAATAAAGACGCTTACTGTCCGCTCTTGATTCAACACACTTCCACTGTAGTGTCCGAGTAGATACTGCTACTTCCTCTCGAAGCATAGTGATATTATTTGATCAGATCATTGAATCATTTATTTCTCTTGAAATCTGTTCAATTCTTATTTCTACACACGTCTTTTTTTAGGAGGTCTACATCCATTATGTGGCATAGGGGTTACGTCCCGTACGAAACTTAATAGTATACCACTTCTACGAATGGCTCGTAATGCTGCATCTCTTCCGAGACCGGGACCTTTTATCATGACTTCTGCTCGTTGCATGCCCTGATCTACTACTGTACGAATCGCATTTCCTGCTGCGGTTTGAGCAGCAAACGGCGTCCCTCTTCTCGTGCCCCTGAACCCACAAGTACCGGCGGAGGACCAAGAAACCACCCGACCCCGTACATCTGTAACCGTTACAATGGTATTGTTGAAACTTGCTTGAACATGAATAACTCCTTTTGGTATTCTACGTCCATTCTTACGTGAACCAATGCGTCCATTCCTACGTGAACCAACTCTTGATATAGGTTTTGCCATATTTTATCATCTCATAAATATGAGTCATAGATATATGGATATATCCATTTCAGGTTAAAACAGAGCCTTTATTTGTACATTGGGTCCTTTAGAGAGTCCTTTTTTAGAAGGATTATCCTTGTCTCTGTTTATGTCTCGGGTTGGAACAAATTACTATAATTCGTCCCCGCCTACGGATCAGTCGACATTTTTCACAAATTTTACGAACGGAGGCCCTTATTTTCATATTTGTCATTCCTTACCTTAATTCCGAATCTACTCTTTGGAAGAAAATAAGTCTCTTGAAATTTTGAACCTCTAGTTGTATCCCCCCGAAAGTCATGTTGAAAAAGACACCTAATCATTCGAATCTTTGTTGCGGAGTCTATAAATTATACGCCCCCTGGTTGAATCATAACGACTTACTTCGATTTTGACTCTATCTCCCGGCAGTATCCGTATAAAACTACGTCGGATTCTTCCTGAAACATAACCTAGAATCAGATCTTCATTATCTAAACGAACCCGGAACATACCATTGGGAAGTGATTCAGTAATTAAACCTTCATGAATCCATTTTTGTTCTTTCATTCCAGGTAACCCCCTTGAAGTATCAACTAATGGAGGAGGAGTGATATTAGACAACCAGTCCTTCCTCGTTTTATTTATTTTTGTTTTTTTTTTTTCACAAATAGGAAGTTACCGATCCAATTCGGATACTAGAAGGATCACCATATATAACACAAAATTTCTCCTCCGATTCTTTCTAGTCGAGCCTCTCGGTCTGTCATTATACCTCGAGAAGTAGAAAGAATTACAATCCCCATTCCCTCTAAAATCCTAGGAATTCGTTGATAGTTGGAATAGATTCGTAGACCGGGTCGGCTGATACGTTTTAAAATAGTTCTATATGGTCCTTTCCTATTCCTTCTATGTCGCAGGGTTGAAACCAAGAAATATTTGTTGCTTTCTCGATGTTTTCTCACGTTTTCTATAAATCCTTCTCGTAGAAGTATTTTAACAATGTTTTCGGTGATATTAGTAGATGCTATTCGAACCGTTCCTTTTTTATCCATGTCAGCATTTCGTATAGAAGTTATTATGTCGGCAATAGTGTCCCTACCCATGATGAGCTATAATTATTGGTGCCTCCGAGTTTTGATATAATCAACATGCTCTTTTTTTCTTTTTTTTTTTTTTTATGAATTATTAAGGGATATACGTGATACACAATCAATCTACTAAATGAATTTAATCTATTTCCGAGACCCTACTATATCGTATCAGGGTCTCGTCTATTAGTATTAGTATTTATAATACCTCAGGAGCTAATGAGACTATTTTAGTAAAATTCAACTGTCTCAATTCCCGAGCAATCGCACCAAAAACTCGAGTTCCTTTTGGATTTCCTTCTTGATCAATGACAACTGCTGCATTGTCATCATATCGTATTATCATACCGTTGTCACGTTTGAGTTCTTTACATGTACGTACAATTACAGCTCTGATCACCTCTGATCTTTCTAGGGGCATATTGGGCACTGCTTCTTTGATTACAGCAACAATAACGTCACCAATATGAGCATATCGGCGATTACTAGCTCCTATGATTCGAATACACATCAATTTTCGAGCCCCACTGTTGTCCGCTACATTTAAATGGGTCTGAGGTTGAATCATATCATTTTTTTTTATCGTTTCTTTCAATGC